TTTGGTAATGTAAGGGCGAAAGGATGATCTGCCAAGAACATTTCGATCTCAGCAACGGCGCAGCCGATCAAAGCTTCGTATGTCTGTGCTAAATATCTTGACTTCAGACCTTAGGTTCTTCTTGCACATCCTCACGGCCTCTTCATGACTTGGTGGTTCCCACATTTCATGCTGAGGTCCCTCCACCTTTTGAGAAAATCGAGGTCTCCTCGTTGTTTAGTGTCAAAGTCAAAGAGCTCAGCCAGAGAGACTCCCCTTTCTGCTATATGGAACCTATCTACCCATTTTCTCTGCATGTCTCTCTAGTCGGCTATAGAACCAGGCTGAAACTTGGCGTACCACTCGAAAGCAGTACCACCAAAGGAGGATGCAAAGAACTTCAACCAATATGACTCATCTGCCAAACAATTGTTGTCGGGCTGCACCATTGAGGAGGGATCGTACCTGGTACAATCTGAGCTACCTTTTTCTCATGCGATGCCCTCAACTACTAACGGTGCTATTGATGCCCCCATTTAATCTTTACAGCCAGCAGGTGCTATCGCACAAACATCCCATGGTCCCTTTACAAATCACGCATCTCCTATTTCTGATAAAGATGAGGATTGGTGCATGGACCCCCAAGAGATGGACAGGGCATTGTCTCTGAATTTGTGGAATGTCTTTCAGGCTTTCTTCATAAATTATATGGTGCTTCGCATGCTTCATTGCCTTAGGAATCTAAGCTTATTTCGCCGGGCAGCTATGAAGCAAACACATCTGCTCAACCAGGAAACTGATCTCGAAAGTGTTCAGAGGATTTACATGGGCTACATTTCCTTAGAAAAAGAGTCTTATGTGTATTGGATCCGCTCTTTATCTGAAGTGCAAGCATGGGTTTACTTCAATAATTTGTCCATCCCCCTTTTTTTTCGAGATAAGGTCTTTCATGGTACCTGAGCTGTGACGTCAACTTCGTGAAAATCGTATCGGGGAAAGCCATTCAAGTCAGGAATAGAGGTGGTTCGTTTGTCTGTGTCAAATCAATCTAGATTGGGTGGGTGTGAAGTCTACCGCAAATGAGAAAGCTATCGAAAATCATGCATTGTCTTTCTTGGTTAAAAACCAAGGCCCTTTCCTTTCTATAAGTCTCCTTGAGGAGCAGAGCAGTCAAAGAATGGAAATTGAAATGATTTTTCTAGAATTCCTCACAATCGCTCCTTGTGATGCAGCGGAACCATGGCAATTAGGATCTCAAGATGCAGCAACACCTATTATGCAAGGAATCATTGACTTACATCACGATATCTTTTTCTTCCTCATTCTTATTTTGGTTTTCGTATCACGGATGTTGGTTCGCGCTTTATGGCATTTCCACGAGCAAACTAATCCAATCCCGCAAAGGATTGTTCATGGAACTACTATCGAGATTATTCGGACCATATTTCCTAGTATCATCCTGATGTTCATTGCTATACCATCGTTTGCTCTGTTATACTCAATGGACGAGGTAGTAGTAGATCCAGCCATTACTATAAAAGCTATTGGACATCAATGGTATCGGAGTGCGCCTCTTAACGAGGGTGATTTAAGTGCAACGAAATGTACCGGTGGTTCGCGAAGCATCTGGCTTACCGGTAATCTCCCATTCCCGTCGTCGAGAGACTATAAGAACTATAGCATGCCAGAAACGGGGAGTTGAGGTGGTTAGACCTATACCCCGAAATGCTCCCAGCATAGGAGCCTATGGTTCCATTCTTTTTGTTGCTGGAGGTACACATACCTCTTCTCGGTGTGGAGCGATATACGAAAAATAGATGCTAAGCCTGCAATGTCCGATAACGGCGCTGAAGTCGTGAATCTATCGGCACCACAGCAGTGGCATACAACTTTGGACCTAACGGCCGGCCCCGTTACCTTTCGGAATGGGGGATCCCCGTTGGCAACAACCACGGTAGTAGTTGCGGAACTACTGGGCCAAGCAAGAGAGGACAACCTGTTGTTCCTGCTCCTCTTTCTTCGCTTCGGGGACGGAGGTCCTACGGTAGGTAACAGCACGCACAAGCACTTGACCGAAGGGGACCAGCGCTTCTACTCCTCAACCGAGGAGCCGTTCGCAGCGAGAAGCAAGAGATGTCGTGACTTTACTTTTCAATAACGGGAAAGAGAATTGACCTATTCATAGAGTGATCCTATGATCTATATAGAGGATATAGACTCTGTCCTTATTTATATAAAAAAAGATAAGGGTGACTCAATCAATTGGGGTGGGACCTGCTGGCATAATGCACGCTGGAACGTGGGAATTCTAGGTCTCATGAACTACTTTTTTTTTTGGACAAACTTTCCGGCCTTTCTCTCTGGTATGCTTCCTATGGATGGATCCTTTTAGATCTACGGGCCGGCCATTCACATGAGCATAGGGAATCTATACTCGAGCGTTCGACTTGGCCCCTGACAGGATAGGTGAGGAATCACTCTTGATCTGATCTTTTGGGGCCTACAACTTCGCCGAGCTGACTAGCATCCCTTTCCACTGCGCATTTTTCGAACAAAGAAGAGGATCGCCGTGGTGAACAGGTCGTCCCATACCTTCTGCCTGTCTAATTTGTGTTGAAAATAGTCTTTTTCGGTTCCAGCTTAACTTAAGTAGGTAGGGCTGGGCGAGAAAGGGTCCCCTCTTGCCTATTAGTTAGTAAGCGGGCCTTCGATTCCACCGGGGTCTGACGGTCTCAGAGAGGGGGGAGAACTAACTAAAGAAGAATAGTGCTCTTTAGTTGAGTAGGCGTGGAGAGCTTTTTGCGGGGAAACTTGCAAGTCAAGTTTGGGGGGAGGCGGGCGTCGACCCAACCTTATGAGTATTCGGACTATAACAGTTCCGATGACCAGTCACTCACTTTTGACAGTTATACGATTCCAGAAGATGATCCAGAATTGGGTCAATTACGTTTATTAGAAGTTGACAATAGAGTGGTTGTACCAGCCAAAACTCATCTACGTATGATTGTAACACCTGCTGATGTACCTCATAGTTGGGCTGTACCTTCCTCAGGTGTCAAATGTGATGCTGTACCTGGTCGTTCAAATCAGACCTCCATTTCGGTACAACGAGAAGGAGTTTACTATGGTCAGTGCAGTGAGATTTGTGGAACTAATCATGCCTTTACGCCTATCGTCGTAGAAGCTGTTCCTTTGAAAGATTATGCTTCTCGGGTATCCAATCAATTCATCCTCCAAACCAACTAAACCGGGGAAGCTGAAGCGGAAATGAAATTGTAGGGTGAGGGAAGGGGGAAGCTCCAGGAAGGCTTCGCTCGCTCGCTCAATTCGCTCTAACGCTCGTTTACGAGTGGAGTGCATAAGCCCTTATTGAAGTAGGGCGAGGCCTTACTACACGAGCTCGTGAGTCAAGCAAGGAACGAGCCTTGTCTACGCAACTACTGTCTAATCTAGTACGCTTGCTTGCTTCTGGCGAAGCTTAACGCACTATAACATAGGCATGAAGGTAGGAAGGCTCCTTTTAAGGCCGACCACTACATAGGAGCGATAGCAAAGCCAAGCCGTCAAAGGGCGAGCAGCCCTTATTGCAATAGCAAACGGCCTACTTATAGCCCCATTCTTTCTTTCCCCTCTCTTCGGGGACTGCAACGGGCCTTACAAGCTCATAAAATGTCAATTCTGAACTTGAACCAAGAGACCAGAGCTAGTGACCAAGAAGGACCCAAATCAAATAGAGAAAGAACGTCATTCGAACCTACTTTCTCAATCGAAGCACTTAATTAGATAGGGCAGATCTCGTGAATAAGGATTTCGTGGATGGATGGAAGGACCTGCTACAAAGACCCCATTTTATTCTATATACGAGATGACTTATGGCAGGATATCAATCTATCGAATTCGAGGTAGATCCCCAGAGCGAGCAGCAATTGCAAAAGATATAACAAGAGGGGCCGGATCTCTTTTAACAGTAAAAAGCTCGAAGCGAAAGAGGGCCGGAAAGGATCCGTAATTTCAAATGGATTGCACTCGCAGCATTGACCAGAAATGTGGTAGACCAAAGAATAAGCTAAGCGGACAAGAAGAAATCCTTTCCCTCAGATCACATTAGCACTATCGCTCATCACATTTTGGGGAGAAGAAAGACTCACAAGGCGGTTGGGCGAGGGAAAAGTTGACCACATTTGAAGGGACTACTGGTAATCTATGATAAGGGCTTTAACCGCCTGAAGAGATATTAGGCCTAAAGACGATCACAACCTATGGAGAAAAAGAAACGAGGAGGACAGGCAAGCAGAGATGGAAGTAGAGAGCTAACCTAAGCACAGGAAAAGATCCATTGAAAGAAGGGGGGGAGGAATGAGTACAAATAGTGAGTGTCACGTAGTAAAGAGCGATCAGACGTATTTCTATTTCAGACGGGACGAGAACCAATTAGCATTAAGCAAGAGGCAAGGGAAACAGGTAGTAGTAGGTTTTTTCTTGCGGATCAATGTGAAAGACCAGAAAACACAGGCAATTCAAACCAACATAGAAAAAAGAAGAATTGCAAGAAGCTCAAAGCAAAGGTCGCAAACTAACTGATCTATAACAGAAGTCACATCCGTGAGAGAAGAAGCAAGAGTCGCAGCAATAACAACAAAGAATTCTTTAGAAAAAGAAATCGAGGCCCATGGAATTGTTCTCTTGATGACGCTCGGGCTCCCTTTGTGCTACAGAAGATGAAATATTATTACATTATTTAAAGAAAAAAAGACTTCTTCTTATTAGTTATATAGGAATACGTTCTCCTCTAACTACGCTCGGGCTCCCCCCTTGACCCCCCGGGGAATCCCTTCACTGCTGGAAGATAGAGAATAAATTACCCCCTTTTTTCTAAAAAAAGAAAGCGAGACTCCTCCAACAGCCGCAGCCTCCCATGTGGCGCACCGGGAACAGCATCCATTAAAAGAAAAAGCGAAGCGATGTGCCGGGCCGGGCTTGGGATATTGAATCCACACTGACTTGAGCAATCAGGCTTTCCGTCCACCTTCTTATACTCTTCGGCAATAGAGATGAGATATGTTAGAACCAGGCAAGGCGCGGGAAGAGAATGCGAGATTGAATAAGCGAGAAAACGGAAAGCGCGCTCCGGCGGACGGACAAGCGTCCGCTATAGATAGAGTGGCAAGGCGAGATGCGTTATGGGGCACAGGTGGCAATAGAGATCTTCCTATATGACGCGGAAAGTGAAGGAGAGAAGCGATCTATGCGCTTCTATGAGCGTACAGTGAGAGTCTTTATGAAACTGTCTTTATGAGCCCCTACGACAGATTAATTGAAAAGGTGGGATTCCCGATGACCGAAGAAAGGCAGAGGAACTAAGAGATGGAGGGATGGGGATATTGAAAGTCCAGGATTCCTACTTCTTGGAATGCTAATCACAGCGATTTACTTCGCTAGCAAAACAAGTAAGAGAGGAAAGAGAATACTCAAATCGAGAAATTGCGAGATTCACTCACGAAACACAAGTAAGAGCTAGCTTGCATTGAGAATGAGGGGCCGTCTGATGGACTAGTTTTCAGCTCCTTACTTACCAACCCTTATATATTCTCGAAAAAGAGTCCAAAATCCAATGATTACACAGCCCACTTCGCTCCGCACCCTACCTTCCTTAATGAATCCCCCGTTGGGTCGGCATCGGGACGGAGCGTACCAGCTGGCTATGCTACTGCGTGGGCCAGGAACGAGTACTTCTTAGCCTGAAGTCAACATAATGTCAACTTGAAGTCATGCCTAGTGGGAAGAGTGCTTCGGTCCCTCTCCTTTTAGTCTTTTGCTTGCCTCTGGAAACCCCAAATGCAAGAAATGGACGGGCATGAGCCTTCTTCATTCACTGATCAACCTGGCCTTTAAATCCTTCTGAGGTTGAAAACAAAGAAAGAGTACCGCACTTGCCTTTAGAGACCGACAACGACTTGACTTCAGAAAAGAGTTTTCACTACTTTTCACTTTTAGCTTGGCTTGACTTCCGCCCTAGAATCACAAGGCCGGAAGGTTGATGGTTGATCTGGCAATTCAGTTAAGTAATTAGTTAGTCTATCAAGCTGTGAAACTAGGACTTAGGAAGTCTCAGGGGGGGGGCACCCCTTTTAGGGCAATTTCATGCCATTTTTCGCCCCACGTTAGAACTCTCTTTAACCGGCTTCTTTATGGCTAAACCCTTTTTTTAACACTTAATTAATCGTAAGCTTCATCCTCAACTTCTGGTCTGGACGGGTTCGAGAGTTTGGTTCGACTGAGACTGATGTCTCATCGGGGGTTCAGATGGGGATGGGAATGCGGATTTGGATGCCTCGTATGATAAGGAAGAGAGTTTTTCCAAAGATGAAGATCTAGAAAGCCCTAGAGCAAAAGCTTGTTGATAAAGTAGCTTTGAGGATGGGCACTCTTTTTTCCTATGGGAAGTGGGGAAGTTTCAAGCGAAAGCAAAGGGCGTAGGGGATAGGATCTCTTTCTGCGTTTACTGATGCTAATTCGGATGCTTTTGAAACAGCGTTTGGTTTGGCGTCTGTGAGCTCTATCACTCAGAAGCTAAAAGCTGTCAAGGCAGCCCGGAATCTTAAGGTCTTTGGCAAAGTTGAGAAAAAAAAGAGCAAAAGATGAATTGGACAGAATTCAAGCGAGTTTGAGAAAACGGAAAGCAGCGATAAAACGGAGAGCGCCCTAGCGCGCTCCGGCTTTAGAGCCTCCGCTTGTTCACTCCGGCTTTCGAGCGCTTTCGAGCGTTCCCTAGCGCGTGGAGGCAGAGAGCTGCGAGGAAAACTCCGAGCAGCGATAAAACGGAGCCCTAGCGCGCTCCGGCTTTAGAGCCGGCCTAGCGCGCTCCGGCTTTCGAGCCGGCCTAGCGCGCTCCGGCTTTCGAGCCTCCGCTTGCTTGTTTATGATCAAGATAATGCTCAGCTAGCGCTCGATGAGGCAGCTAAGATTGATGAGCTGAATGCGGCTCTAGACGTGGAAGAATCATTCTATAGGCAGAAATCAAGGGTTTCTTGGTTGAAGAATGGTGACAGGAACACTCCATTTTTTCACGCTTCTATGGCGGCAAGAAGGGGAAGGAGCCCCTACTAGCTAATATCTGCTGGTCACGGGTCGAATTAGAGTACTTCAACTTGGAAGCTGAAATCCTACCTTTGATTTCTGCGCAAATCTGGCTCCCTTGCGGCTTTATAAGATTGCTTTCAAATCCGGGCATTTCGCTCCTTCCAAGTATGATATATGGTTGCCGAAAAAGCAAGTTTAGCAATAGAGCTAATGAGACCATGCCCCGGATAATGGTTCATAACCCACTCGGCCTCATCTTGCAAGGGCAAGGGGGATCCCCTGGCTAGGAGGGTATTCAGCAAGTGCTTCCAAATCTCCTCAACATAAGGGCAACGATCGATAGTTGAAACCTGTTTTCAAGTCCGGGGGACTAGAAGCTCGGTTCCGACCATTCCCGCTAAAGAAAAAGCCCCATTCCTGACGAAAGTTCACTCAAAAGGTAAGCGGTCAGACCTAGGACATGTGGCATAGCAAAAGCCTTCGCTAAGGGCGAAGGGCTTTCTGAAAGCTCCATTTGAAGCAGGTGCCTAAACATCAGGATGATTCAAGTTCCACTTATTTTGGAAATGCTACCTCAAGAGAAGGGGCCCCTGGTCCGGAAGATGCCTTATATGATAGGGTATATACTACTACGATTGTATCTATTCGCTGAGAGTCCCAATCTTCTTGAAAAACGTGATACGATTTACTTTCAAGATGCCTTGATGAGTTCATTTTCCAGCCTACATTTAGTAGTCTCATTCGACAGCGAAAATTCATGCTTTTGACGTAGCATCGGGAGTTCACTTGGCTAACCTTTTTATGGTGCCCCATGTTCCTATGGTATCCCAACCCGAAATATTAAGCTTTTGCTGTGCCATTGAGAAAGGAAAGCGCACTCGATCAATTACCATGCCGTGTCGTAAGACAAAAAGTCACCCGCGGGAGCTTAAGACCAATATCTTGGGGAATGGCCTCTACTCTACGAACCAAGTCTTTCTGACGAGGCACCAGCCTTCTTTGATCCCTGAGTAGCATTTCCTTCCACTGAGGAATGGGCGGATGCTTGAACATAGGCAGATGTGGAACACAGAAAGAATAGATTCAGGTGAGCAAGCTCCGGCTTTCGAGCGCTTGGATAAGCTAGTCGCCAGAAAGAAGGCCTTCTATGAGGGAGACTACGATTGACTTGATTTTCGGCAGTGAAAAAAGGAATCACATTCACCGAGTTAAATAACTACCTTTTAAGGTGACCCTGACGGGGGTACCAATTCTTCTCTTGCTTGTCTACTACCTCACTATACAGTATAGTCTTGCTGAATACTCCCGAAAACTCACTGCCTGTCATGTGAACTGATTGCAAGTTGACTTCACCACCAGTAAGCAGCCAGTAGACTCTGTGGGTGGAAATGTGGGCGTAAACGAGTTATCTGGCAATCTCTTTCACACACACTTAAAGCCCTCAGTTCTGAAGCGGGATCAGCCTTGATCCAAATTGACCCACATCATTTCTGATGCAAAACAAGCTCAGTAGGATTCGAACCGGCTTAGGCTCACCTTTTTGATGAGCCTCATTCGAATTCGCATAACGTAGCGTTCTATTACATAGACGACGATCACTATTTCATTTACGTAATGGAATTGTTAGAAAAAGGGACTTTCAATCTTTTACCCTTCACTGGCATCTCATTCGTATAACGTCAAATGATCTTATATACGATCCCAACTTAGTAAAAAAAAAGTAGGTCAAAGTTCACAGTTCAAAGTCGGAGAAGCAAGGCCAAGAGATCTTCCTCGCACCGCAAGACCGGAAAATGGGAATAGAAAAAAGTCAAGTACCTCTCCCGCATTCGCGCATTGTCTATAACTAGGAAAAGCTTCTCTTGTTTAAGCGCTCGAAAGCCGGAGCGCGGCTTTCTCGCCGGAGCGCGCTAGGGAACAAGCGAGAAAGCCTCCACGCGCTAGGGAACGCTCGAAAGCCGGAGTGAACAAGCTCCGGCTCTAAAGCCGGAGCGCGCTAGGGTACAAGCGGAGGCTCGAAAGCCTCCGCGCGCTAGGGCACTCTCCGTTTTCTCGCTGCTCTCTGCCGGAGCGCGCTAGGGAGGCTTTCTCGCTGCTCGGAGTTTTCCTCGCTGCTCTCCCTAAACTCGTTGCTCTCCCGTTTATTAAACTCGCTGCTCGGAGTTTTCTGAAACTCGTTGCTTGACCGTTTATTAAACTCGCAGCTTGGAGTTTTCTCGCAGCTTGGAGCAAACTCGCTTCAATTGAAATCTTCTAAAACCGCGTCTTTTTCCGCCTTGTCCTATTCTATTCTGATTCACTTTCATTGCCCGGAACTAGAAATCCTAGAAGTAACTGTCCTGCTATTCAATAGTGGTTAACTAGCTGCTCACTTGAACAACCAAACTGGTTTTCTTGAAAATCAAAGTAGCCACGAGTGGAGTTAGCCAATTCTATTTCTATCCATGGAGGGCGCATAAGTTCTTCAATCGGCTTGTTTTATAAGCCCAGTTAGCCAGCCAGCTGTTGAGTTTATCTTCAAATCGGTTTCAAAAAGCCTCTTCTTCCTGCAAGCCCAGTTAGCTGTCTAGTTATCTACGGTAGGACAGTTGAGAGAAGAAAGAGCCCTTCCTTAATGCCCTCTTGTAAGCCGGCCAGTTGGATTAGTTGAGAAACTTTTCTCAGTCCGCACAGAAAAGAGAGTTTTTTGAGTTATTACAGGTAGGTCTCGAAAGTCTTTCTGAGTTAGAGCTTCCCTCCTTCTCTTCCTGCGAGTGGTTTCTTTCTATGCCCGCAGCGCAGCAAGCTATATCGATTATTGGGGGCGAACCAGTTGTGTTTTGTTTTAGCCTGTCCGCCAGGTGGCTTTTCTTCCATACTTGTTTAGAGCATAAAGAAAGAAAAGAGTAAATCCAGAGTTCCAGGGAGTCGCAAGGGAATGTAAGCCGTTATCCTTCCTTCAAAGCTAACTGGCTGTACTTCCTGTGGAAAGGAATATCTCTGAACTCTGAAAACAGAGATATAGTAAGTGCGAAGGATTTGCTGCTAAGACCGGATATGCCGAATCTGAGCTGAGAGATGCTAGGTCTCGTCTAAGCCGCGGATTCTCAAGCAACAGCAAAGAGAACAGGGGATTTGCCCACTAAGAGCCCATCATTTACCCGAGATTGGACAGTTGCTCTATCTGCTCTCGAATCGGATTCTGTTGAAATAGGCAAAATGGCCCTTCCTGGCTCATTTTCCTAGGTCATGGGCCGTGCCGTAGTAACGAAAGCCTCATACGGCTCCTCTAGGTATGGGGGTAAGCCCATTAAGAGCTTGCACGATCATATCCTTTTGAGAGAGAGGAGAACCAATGGCAGCCAAGCGAGAAAGGATCACTCAAGGAAGGAGCGCATTCAGGGATGGATCGATCGGGGTGAGACTAGTGAAAGCGGAAAGCAAGAAATGGTTTTGGAAAAAGCCATTTTGTTGAAGTGCTCTCTCGCTTTAGGTCTTTTCGGGGGGATTTCTCGATACAAAGTTTATGACGCAGTTTATTAAGCCTTGGAAGCACGAGGTTGATTCCATTAGTGAGGCCTTTCATGACATTCATCTTCCTTAGAGAACTCGGCCCAAGCACTTCCCTTTGCACGTGATTCCTTCTCCACAAGCAGAGGCCCTTGCCGAAAAGAGAGAAACCCGCGGGAACGTGAAATGTTGAAATCCACTTCTTCTCGACCTTCTATTTCTTCCGTTAAGGGGTTTAAGTCTTTCAGTTCTTCGTCCGCCCGAGGAAGTCTGTGGGCATCCTCCTTCTCATTGATTGAGACGACAATCACCCCTTTCCTTCTTTTTCCACCTGACGAGGACCGGGAAGGAAAGCAGAACAAGAAGCAAAGTACCATGCATGCGGGAAGCAGGAGTCCTGGAAGAAGCACTAGACAGGGAGAAAGCACCATTGGAAGCGGAGAACCCACCGGGAAGATCACCCCACTCATCACCAACCCACAGACATCAGAACAGAAGAAGAGCCAAATCAAAAAGGGAAGGGGAGCCATACCCCTTAATAATGGTAGAGTAAGGGGCAGATGGATCAGAAAATTCCTTGAACCGCTTTTTTCGCCAAGAGCCATACGCGAATCGGATCTAAGAGAGCCCTGAAAGCAAAAGAGGAACTAACGGGGAGGATGAACCCGTCGTCAAACCTGCCCCTGGTGGCCTCTGCCCGCTAGTCTTTCACCCTTTTGCCTGCTTGAGACCGCTGTTCATTCCCTTACTGCTACAACAGGTTGCTTACCTTTCACTACCGCTGAAAGCTTCTTGCTGCTTTCCCTGCCCGGGTGTATTGTACGCGAATACGCTACGCTATGTACGCCGTTAACACACAGCCCCTCGAAAAAAGTTGCCGCAGCTTGGCCGAACGCACAGTGGATGGCGCGATGCTCCTTTGATTGCTGCTTAAGGTGCAACTAACCCTAAAAAACTACGGCTGACGCTGCGAGTAAGATAGTAGTGTAAGGTATGGCTATTCTAGGTTATCGGGCCCTCAGAAGAAGAATTGTCAAAGGCCGACCCTCAAGCGGCCTTACTTACGGAGTTTTTTTGACGTCAGTTAGTTCACTCAGGAAAGAATCTATTTTTGGACTCTGATTGACGTCTTCCAATAGGCGAAGGAGCGCTCGAAAGCGCTCGAAAGCCTCCACGCTGCTTTCCGTTTTCTCGCAGCTTTCCGTTTTATCGCTTCAAGAGATTCTTCTCCCTAAGTAGCATTCTTGTAAGTACAGAAGGGATTCTCCTGTCTCTGAAAGGATAGAGCTAAAAGCAATCTCTGGTTGATATTGATCCGCTTCTACGGGAGGTGGGTGGGGAATCAAGAGAAGCAAGGCCGGGCACATCATACTCTTCAGGGATTATTTCATGTAAATTTGCATCTTTATGAATGGGGCAAGCGCCCATACTTAGAGCATAATTCGTACCAAGGAAAGAAAAATGAGAAAGATTCTCCAAAAGGGCTCATGATAGAAGCCCACTTTCGTTAGTGAATATGTGTCAAAAGATTTTGGTTTTGTGCAGACCCCCCTTCTTCCTTAAGAGTCAGCATGCCGTCTTTGATCAATAGCTATCAATTACCTATAGAAAACTACCCTAGAGTTTCGCTAGGTACCCTCAATTACCTTGAAAATACCGAAGTAAATTAATGGTTTTTGTATTTCTTGTATATATCCGTATTTTGTAGTAGCCCTCAACGAAAGGGTCTTTCTCTTTCTTCTAAGGTGTACCGCTCATGAGCCGACTGGTACTAACGAAGTAGATCTCAAATCAGCGAAGAGTGAAAGTTGCACGTCAACGGGTTCCGATGAGGAGATTTCGAACTCGGCTCGTGCGTGACCCCTCATGTATAGTTCAATTTATATAGTCAATTTCTTGCGTATCCACCCTGAAAGCGAGAGCTCGAGGCGGTGGGAAAGGAGAATCAACAAGATAGGATGCTCTGTCCCAACTAACAAGAGTAGGAAGATTCCAGCTTTGAATCTTGTGCTTGACGGTGATCATTTCTGCCACGTCATGGAAGTCATTTAGTGCTTTCTGTTTCAATGGGGCAAGGCCCCTTCTTACTTTCTTTATGATATCGGGGAATTTGTTCTCTTGGTCCGGTAACTCCATAAGGGGCTGGTGGTTGGGGGTAGAGCCTGGCGCGCCAATGTCGATGAATCAAAGGTGTCTGTTTATGGGGAACAGCAAGAATGGAACCGCTATCGCTTGTCCTATCATCCGCGCTGAGCTTCTTTCATTCGGGTAGGTAGAGTCCTTTGCTCGTATGCTTGGCATTGCTATAGTAGCACCCTTCCTTTTTAGTGCACATGAAACGGAAACCCTAACAGAGACTACCCACACGGTGATTTTCACTCTTCCTTCTCTGCTTCACTGTCAATTGATTGGCGCATGAACGAAGCTGTAACGGAGCATGTACGCGACGATCAAACACGGCTTTGCCAGCTGCCTGTGATAGGAAAAATCAAACTTGATCAGATAGTTCGTGTCCCATCTCGCCTTTGATCTTTTCCTTGCCGTGTAGGTCAAGCTAGAAGAGCATCATTGGACTGACAGCTGACAAGCAAACCTTCCATTCTTATGTCTACATCGCTTCTCTCTTTCTCGGGACAAAGGTTTCGAATGAGCATCCCATGGGACAGCCATAGCTTTCACCTTCCTTCTCGCAGTCAGCTATGTAACTCAGGCAGCAAAGGTTCGAGCAGGATGGCGGTTAGTCTTCCTCGTCTCTTTCGGGTGGTCGGCGGGAATAGCCCTTCTAGCATCAGCATGGATTGACCAGAGACTGGGAGTCGTCGTCATCTTTGTCCATAGTAGTCATCCAGCCAGCAAGGGAAAGACCACTTAGCGCAGTGGAATAGGAAAGAGAGCGTCGAGCATAGCTTTCGTGTCACCAGCAATCCTTTTTCGTTTATTGGGATACTGAAACCCAACCTTTCAGGTGCACAAATTAGCTCTTCAAAAAGTAGTTCCATGAGTGCTTTTTCCCGCTCCTTCCCGGGGAATTTCCCGCTTGAAAGCATCTCACTAATGATCACATGGGGTACTTCTAGCATTACAAAGTTTGAAAAGTATGATATGTGGAACCAACATCTCGATGATCAGTTTCATAGCTGGGATTCTCTCTGAATGAGAAGTCTCGCATCTTGGCATTCTGTCTGTGACTACTAATTAAATTGAGAAAGTTCCTTTGCCGCGCACGGGCGCAGATGGCTACACTTTTTTTAGTGTTATTTCGGCAATGAAGGCAGGGGAAATCCCAAACAACGGATATAGGCTTCGGCCAATGGTGCTGTTTGAAGCTTTCTTTCTAAGGAACCAAGGGAGGTGGGTAGGGCAAGCTATAGAGATGTTCCACAAACATCTTACTTAAAGCTCTGTTCCGAGTGCACTAAGCGAAGAGGCAACTCGAGGACCTACCAATAAGGTACCGGCACCAGATGAACAAGCACCTTCCAATGGCTCTTTTCCCACCGGGTCTCTCACCCTGCTTTCTAAATGTCTGTTTCCACAAACTGCTTCTTTAGTGGTGTCATTTGCAACTAAAATAACAGATTTGAGGATCAAACCCCTACTTTATGGTCTTGTGAACGGAGTCGAGATAGGGTATGGACAGTCTCCCATAACAAGAATAGGAATACGCGAGCCTTCCCGATGTGTTTGATTTCCTACTAGAGAAAGACGGCTTCTATCACGAGTTTAGGTCCTTTTCCGGGTCTTCAAAAAAGGTTAGAAAACGGCGGAGGAACATCTATTATTTCATAACCTGCATTGGTGCGGTAGAGTGGCACCTCATATGCTCTTTCCATAGAGAAAGAGGGAGTACCAAGTCGTTCAGGAGTGGAATATTCCCACGTATCCAGCGGATGCGCAACGGCTTTCGCGCTAGCGCGCTCAGTCCGTTGCTTGTTCAATCAGTCATCCCCTGTTTGACACCCCTTTGGGCAGTTATCCGGTCATTCCAATCTTGCGTATGCGGAAATTGCATATCTATATCTGAATGAGACGCTTCAGGCGAGGCACCCCAATCCGTATCAGAAAGAAGGGCTCTGGCCCGGCAAATGAGATCAATCACTCAGTCTTCGCTACAGAAGATGCCTCAAAGCTTCCGCTTGAAACGAAATCAGAAGCGACAGGAAAAAGCCCTTTCCTTTCCTAACATGCTGCTCACTGGCTAGATCGGACTGTCTCTACCTTTGTAACTCTGCCTGTAAGGAAGCTTGAAAGAGGGGACAAGCGGAGGCTCGAAAGCCGGAGCGCGCTAGGGAACAAGCGGAGGCGTTCTCGCCGGAGCGCGCTAGGGTACAAGCGGAGGCTCGAAAGCCTCCGCGCGCTAGGGAACAAGCGTAGGCGTTCCCGCCGGAGCGCGCTAGGGCGCTCTCCCTAAAAACTCGCTGCTCTCTGCCGGAGCGCGCTAGGCCGGCGTTCTCGCCGGAGCGCGCTAGGGAACAAGCGGAGGCTCTAAAGCCGGAGCGCGCTAGGGAGGCTCGAAAGCCTCCGCGCGCTAGGGCTCCGTTTTATCGCTGCTCTCTGCCGGAGCGCGCTAGGGAACAAGCGGAGGCTCTAAAGCCGGAGCGCGCTAGGGAGGCTCGAAAGCCTCCGCGCGCTAGGGAACAAGCGGAGGCTCTAAAGCCGGAGCGCGCTAGGCCGGCTTTCTCGCAGCTCTCCGTTTTCTGAAACTCGCTGCTTTCCCTAAACTTTATCGCTGCTCGGAGTTTTCTTAAACTCGTTGCTTGGAGTTTATTAAACTCGCTGCTTGGAGTTTTATTAAACTCGTTGCTTTCCCTTTTACTAAACTCGCTGCTTTCCGTTTTCTCGCAGCTTGGAGTTTTCTCAAACTCGCTTGCTCCGGCACCGGCAAATGAATGAGAAGCAGCTAAGGCCATACGATTGCCTCTGCCCCTGGAAGTTGTTCTTGCCTCAGCCTCAGGTGCCCAGGTTTGAGACAGGATTCCAGGGTACAAGCGTACTTCGCAAAGACCTCATTGCCCAGGTCCGGAACGAGGAACGCTCGCTAGCCCTTCAGCGACTCGGGGATGGAACCCATATCAGGTAGCCAGTTCGAGGGCGCCATCAGGTAGTCTCGCGCGAGGTCGATCATGTTCAAAGACGCTGCGCCCCTAGAGAATTCATGTCATATTCACCCCCTGACTTTGATTGAGTAGGCTGAGCTGAAGAAATTCTAAAACTGGCATTCACTGCGTTAGGTAGAGAGAGATGAGCACGACCAAACACGACGAAAGGGGCTGGCGCGAAGCAGGAAACAACGGCGCTGTGTCTGCCCTATCTAATTAAGTGATTCGGTGCCCGATAAAGCACTCGAACGATTGCCACAGATCGGACTTTGTCTATCAGTCTATTGTGGAGCTCCGGAAACCGAACCCCCTCACACTTTCCTTTCCTTTACTCAATTGCCAGGGCGTCGACTAACCGCTGTCCCGTCGGAGGAATGAATTGGCCGCCTTTCTCTCCGGCATGTTCAACGTCGAATTGAAACCCGAAGGCGGATTGGGACAAGCGAGAATAAAACAGACGAACGAAACCGCTAAGAGGCATTGGCCAAGGATCCGAGATGGAAAGCCAGAGACAAAACATCCGGAGTGGAATGAGAGACTTTCTTCCCGGACTCCTAAACTCATCATGGCAAGTGGGACAAAGAAGAGGATCGAGTACAAGAGGAATCTTTCGGATCTTGCCCTAACGACCTATCATTCCTGACCAATATCTCTTAGGTGGCTTGTCAATGCTACGTAGAATAGAATGGTTAGGGCACAGGAGCAGGACTTCTTTCTCACCCTCACCGACCTGCCTCATTTCGGCATAGCTTTACACAAACAGAACATGAAGTAAGGGGCGAAGCCCGAGAAAAACCCTTTAGCGTGCAAAGCAAGCAGCCAATGCGAGAAAGGGGCTAGAGCAGTACTCGGGGGGGAGAATCTGACTAATAGCTATGGCTTGGCATTTTTTCACTCTGGAAAAATGGGTTGTATAAAGAAGTGGCTATCTCCTTGTCCGTGGAACACACAAAGCATTGAAAGAAGAACACAACGGAAGGGAGTGATCCACAAGAGGAGCTCCTCCTTCTACTTGATTTGATGAAACACTCAGACTGCCGAGGAGAAGGGAAAGAGACGGATGCTACTACCGATGGTGATGGTAGGGAATGAGACTACTACTAGCGAGACCAAGCCAAGGTTGAACACTCTAGATCAAGAGGCGGTGGGGGAAGGATGGAGCTGGTGGGAGGTTAACATCAATAGAGGGCGTAGCATTTCCCACAACCTATCAAAAGTGGTCAAAACCTTGGAGAGAGGGGCAGTGGGGAGGTTTACTAGAGCACTCAAACAACTGAGAAAAATGGAACAAACGAGAAATGAAAGGCATTCACAACAAGAGCAATGGCTCTTTCTTTTATTATCAATCAAGGTTCTCCCATCCTCAAAATGGCTGAGCGCAGGAATGGAATTGTTCTTTTAGTGGTAGTGGTAGATCGGATATTAGCTTGAGAAGGTATTATCATTCTACGATAGTCGATGAGAAGATCATAGCTTTCAGAGAGCAATATAATAATCTTTTTCTTGACGGTTATTATGATACTCTACGCGGAAAGCCTGAGAGAAAAAAAAAGTGAAAGAGCGGCTTGCTAATTGTTGAATGCTATTTTCCTCTTTCAATAGCAGGTGATTGCGAGTTCATCGTCACGGTGATCATGGAGATGTTGTTGCAGTACGCTTTCTGTATGAATGCTAACTATGGCAAGTTCACCATTGGCTTTCATATGATACTCAAAGATGGAGGTGAAGTGCGCTGATGATAGACAGATTTGAGGTCGGGTGGCTAGGCCCCATCCCACCCAAATGATTGGCTAGGGCCTCCACTCGCGGAAGGCGGCTAGTTCCCAACAGCTTGCTGGCCGGGACAGGATTTCTATAAAAATGGGTTGTTTTGGACCTTCGCCTGACGCTTCTCAAACTGGAATGAGTTTCTCCGAGCAGCGAAAACAAGTTTTAGAGAAGCTGGGACGGACGCTTTTCGGCTGAATGGAAGAGACCTCAAGAACCGGACCCTTCTATCTATGGGTTAGGCGGGCACTGACTTCGCCTAGAGAATGAAACCGGACTGGTTGGACGGACACTGTTTGGAGAATACAACGAAATGTTTGGGTTGGTGGCTAGATAGTAGTTCTTATGTGGAGGGGCATGAAAGAGTCAGATGCTTCTTCTATTCTCGCAGCCCTCTTTGAGATTGGAAGAATCCGACGGGGGACTCGTAGACAAGGATGGAAACCATGGGGTCACCGATGCAGGCCTTAATCCACAAGATCCAGGTTTCAATAAAGCCAAGACATTTCAAGGCGTGAAAGAGAAATTGCCGGTTCACGCTGTCGTAGGCTTTCCGAAGATCTACTTTGAGTCAGGCCTTGGCAGCACCAGAAGAAAGATGAAAGTTCCGAACCGCTAGAAGAATGTTGTCAGTGATTCTTCGGCCCTTAATGAACGCTGATTGGCTTCCGGAGATGATATCAGGGATGACAACCTGCAAGCGCAGAGTGAGGATCTTCCCATGAAACCGGAGCAGGGCATTTTTCGTAGTAATAGTGGGAGGGTCTCATGGTATCACTTTGGCTCGGTGAACATGTAGTGCCGCAAGTGAATTCCTACTATGTAAGGCATAGCGCTATCCTATCCTATGTTTTTATCTAAAAGTGCCATTCGGTTAGAAATGCTATCTTGCCCACCGTCTTTAATGTATACTAATTGAGTTTCGAACTGTCTCAAGGCCCCTACGATTATCCCATCTCTAAGAATCTCAGGACTTGTGAGGAGGTTACCTGACTGACTCCAGCGCTGAACTAACGAATCTCGTTTTTCATGTTCATGAAAATGGAGTGAACTATCTTTTCGAGCCGGAATCGTGGGTACCACACGATCGGCAGAAAGGATTGGCTCACCACCATTTGAACGGCCACCAACTCAAACTGTCTTTCCAGACCGCCCACGATGAGTAGATGGCATCTACGCCCGCTTTGATAGGAGTTAGATGTTCCAAGAGTTGACTGGAGGGCATAACAGTTGAAGACTTGAGGGTGTATGCCCCTACCATGAGAGTGAATGTGGGAAGAATCATTCTTCTGCCCTGAGATCCTCTGGGATACTACGGTAGTAGCTTGGTCAACAAGACAAGAACAAGAGAACAAGCACTTGCTTAGATTGAAAAGTCTCTCTTGTCTATCAGTTAGCAAGCGAGGGAAAAACAAACAATAAGGCAGTCAGATTCTGCTTCACCAATTCACCAATGTTGGTGAATGCTAAAGATTGGTGAGGCAGGAGAAGCAGTAAATAACAAGTAAGATGAAAAGTCAATTCAACGAATAACAGTAAGATTGGTTAAGCATATTAAATAGATAGGGCTGGCTTGAAAGCTGTTTGCTGCTTTCGATCCCCTTCATGAGGAGCCGGATGTAGATGACTTGCAAGAAGAGCAGTATACCCAAAACGAAGCAACAGAGGGGCGGAGCGGGGAACGTGTTCCTGGTTCGTCCAGGACTCCTGAGGAGAATCCGACTGTTACAAGGACTGCTGATTCACAGCCCGATGAGGAACGGCTTGCGGAGGAAGGCAGAACGGAAGGTCCTCGAGAAGTTTCTGGTAACGAGTCGGCAGAGACACAACAGAACCCAAACACGCAGGATCCCATGCAAAACCCTAACACGACCACAGAAGGCACAGATGCTCCACCGTCGGATCCTAACTCTGCTCTGATCAGCCAGCACCACTTCAGGCAAGGAATTGAACCCTCTTTCTTGTTACTTAGGCTGCCCGAAAGCCTAGTGAAGGAGTCCTGAAGTGAGCTTCGCCTTTGAACTGAACTCATCTACTGCACCCCCTCTTCTCTGGGCCCTTAGGGTAGTCTGAAGGACGAATGCAGGAGGGCAGCTGTTTAGAGAGCTCGCTCCGTACGGTACTTTTGTCTGTATTTTTTCGATCCGGATTCATGAATGACTGCTTTAGCTCTATCGACAGAGGCCCTCGCCTAAAGTTCTGACCCTTGCTTCAAGCTCTGCTCTGGGAGAATGGCCCCACCCGATGTGATCGACGTAACATCTCGACCTGTTCGTGCTGCGGCCTACTTTGAGGAGAAAGAAATCCTTTCCTAAAGTGAATTCAAGCCGGTACATCATAAATAAATAAGAAGAGAAGCTTAAGTTTCTTGCTTATCGCAGGTGTTACTGGCCTTTCCAAAACCCATCTAGAGCAGGTCTTGCCTCTCGTAAGGGTAAAGGTGTTGATATCCTCGATTCGTCGAATCTTGTCTTTCGTCTTTCGCGTGTTGAAACTCAGGTGTGAAAAGTGAGGAATTACTGGTTAGATTGCTGACTTGGAAGCTTTACGACTGTATGAAGTGAGGCGCGACGGTTAAGGTTTACCTTGCTTCGAGAGCTGGGGAACGTGGTTGGTGCCCCGTCCTGGTCCGATTGTTCAGCAGAGCGATCAAAAGCGCGCGCGTTGAGCTTCAGTGGGTATTAAAGTATAGAAAAAAAGGATTTCGATTGGTCTGTCGAATGATAGCTAAGAAGAATGCCCGGCGATAGCATACATAGGTGCTCTTGCTCCCGCTCCGATTGAGTCCGTTCGACTTTCAGCTTGGCTAGGGCGCTGTTTTCAGAACAAATGCACAGTGAATCTACGAAGTCTTCCCCTTAATGTTAATGTCCTAGAGCGGGAGAGAGTTAATCAACGAGTAGCCCTCTGTCAATCTCTGATTGCATCAAATCCGCAAAGTGACAAATACAAATATGAGAATCAACAGCAGGGGCGAAGCGTCGACGCTTATTCGAAAGCATTTGTTGCATTTATAAGAGACGAGTCGGTGTCAAAGAAGAGCAGAGGATTTTCGGCATTTACTATTTGAGTTGAGATAGATGCCCAGGTTTTCTATTTAGAAGATGACATGGATGAGATGCATCGAATACAAGCTGAAAGAGAATCCCCTGCTTGAGAGGAAGGGAAGATGAATAGTGGACGATATCCCCGAGCACAGAATAGCTTATTCACGTGAAGAGGTAAAGGCGAGCACTCTCTTTTGGACAGAATACGGCCTTTGAAAGGGTCGGTCTTGACTTGATGCCGAGACTAGATTCGAAACTAGGGTAGGGCTGGGGGGCTGCTAGTCTTTTCGACGAATCCCTTGTTCGAGAATGCGCAGTTCTGTTTGCACGAATGCTCTCTTAGGCAGCTATCGAATAGGCTTTTCGGGATTAACCTGATTTACTAATATGCCGGTCGAATATGCCTCTAGTCAATATACTTGATAAGCAAGGATCAATCAATAGTCAAGATACCCACGGGCAGATGTTCTCGACGAATCTGCAGCTGTTACAGAATCCGCAGCTATAGCTATTGAATCAGCAGCACATTCATGCCCAGAATCTCCCCTGTTCTCACAGATTGACCATAAATCCGGACCTATATAAGAGAAAATGAATGGCAAGTGCTTGAGAATCCGCAGTTTTCGCAATTGAATCAGAAGAGGCCATCAAGCCGATTAACTCATTTTAGCCTACAAGTACATAGGGGCAAGGATAAAGGCTGCTAGTGAAAGCAACTGACTTAATGTCCGAGATGGAATTAGAATGGAAGTTGTTCCAGAAGGCCGTGAGAGTATCCGGTGTGAGAGATTTTGTAAGTGCTCAATCACTAGCCGCTGTTGGTGTTGGGTTAGAATACGCTGTTCGAGAATCAGCTGCTATTTCATCTGGTCTGAGGGAGGAAGTAACATAGTTGCTCTACTTTGAGCAGGCAATATTCTTTTCCACGCTTTAGGGAAATCAAAAAAATCCCCTCCCCAAAGACAGGGACCCTTTAGGGATAATAAGTGATAAAAAAAGGATCTACTTACTATTAATACCCAAAACCAAACCAGAGACACTTTAGAAATAACTAAACTGAGAAACCTGAGTCGGATAAAGGATAGATTCAATTGGGGCATGTCGAGCCGCAGTGGAGGCTTTCGAGCGCTCCTCTCCTGCGCATTCTTTCTTGGAGTACGGGGCTTTCCAATAGAGAGTTGCTGGAAAAGGACATCTTTCATCGGTTTCACTTCCGCCCCCTCTATCGAAACCTAACTTCAGTGCTACCCAGCTATGATTCTATGCAGCTGTTGGGAAAGCTCTATTAGTTGTTCTTCTCGAATTCCATTTCTTCCTGCTGCACCCCTCATCTTTTTCTAATGGCGGGGGATCGATCCGGTTCAATTGCATTCTCTCCCTTTATCTATCGGTTCGGGAGAATCCAATCAATCACCTGATAGCCTATCAGGCCTCCGGTCAGCCCTTCCAATCCGTTTTTCTTAGGGAGTGCTAAAAGGTATAATGGAGAAGGTCATATAACCTAATGCAGCAGCTTCTTGTTCAATCCCCTCCCAACTCTACTATACTGGATCCTCATCTCGGGTACGACATTTCATCAATGTTAAGGGGAAACCATCTTGCCAACCCAGGGAATGTCTCGAGATTCAACTCTACTACATTGACGTAGCTGCTTCCCAGACCCTGCTGTATAAATCATCCTGGCAGATAAATGAAAATAGAAAGCTTACGCTCCTCGGGTCTTCGCTGACTCCGAAAGCAGGGATGGAGGACAAGAGACTCTTTCCATCCATTCCACCACCTGCCTTTTCGATTCGAAGCAGAGACGAACCCCAATAAGGTTTGGGGGGACCGGACAAACAAATAAGGTTGTTGAAGGCGGGAAGAAAAAAAGTGGTTTATTTCATCCCCTCAGCCAAGACGGGAATGAAAGACTCCTCATGACGGAACAACATGCCAGAGGTGGTAACATGTCGGAGTCGCCGTCTACCACATAAGAGTAGAGTATAGTAGTAGTAGCTTCAATCGGTTTCGGATTGAAAGTCCAGCCGAGACCCTTC